TTCATTTCTCATTTATCTGATTTCGTGAATCTAAAAAAAAATGGATTTTGAGCAAAAACATAGGATTTTTATGTATCACAATTTTAGACCAACATCCAAAAGAATTTATGTAAATATTTGTATAGTTTTGTATACAAATTGTATTAATCATTAGGATTTTTGTTGGGTAGATGATTTGTGTTAGGATTTATCAAATCAATTAGATATTGGGCTGGATATATCATATAACAAAAAAGTTTTATTTCTATCGGAATTTTACCGTACTAAAAAAAATGCTTTCTATTTCTAAAGGAAAGGAATATAGAGTTATAAAACTATATCTTAGTCGATCGTACAATGCAAACATCGTATGTATTTTGGATCACTAAATATTGATATATTGTTCATACATAATATCTACCTAAATAGGAAAGAAAAAATTTATCGATTGATTAGATTGAAGGCAGGAATATATATGGATTCAGAGAAATAATGATTCCGAAAGTTACAAAACAAATTTGAAACTTAATAAATGAGTTTCAACGACCCATTGATTTATTTTTATTAAAGATCCTCTATTTTATCATATAAATCCTAAATAAAAGTTTGAATATTAAATACAAGAAAAATATTATTGTGACAAATGAGTCGATGGGGAAAATAAGAATCCCCATCTCGAAAATGGTAAAACATACTAAAAAGAAATGTTAAACCTTGTATTTTGTTTTTTTTTGAAAACAAAAAAGTACTATTTTGATTTTGAATTCAATAGACAGAATAATTCTTATTCCACATATCATACGAGCGAAGCGAATTCCATTTCATATTGATCCGTTCAAACCAATTGAATTAAGGAAAGGAAATCATTCATTTTAGATTCAAAATTAGACTTTTTCAAGTCAGGACGATTCAGATTATTCTAACGTTTTAGTCTAACGTTTGATTATTTAGTTGGCGTATAAAAAAACTTTTTGAATTCCCGGTAGAAAGAGATTTTGCTAATGCAAAAGCCTTTAACGCGGCCCACCATCCCTTCCTTTTCCAAAAATTTTTACGAATACGCTTTTTTGACATAGAAGTACGTTTTTTTGGAACTGCCATTCAAAAACTAAGAGGCTATTCATTGTTATAGTTGTATGTCAAAGACATCTAGTTATTGTTCAAAACAAATCGTTATTATTCAGTATGGATCTATTTACTCTCTAAACAGTACTATCTTTATTAAAAATATATTATATATAGAATTATAGAGATGGAAAATTAAAAATCTTACCTTACTAAAAACAAAAAAAGAAAAACAATGTGGGATTTTGTAAAAAAATTGTATATTCCTATTGCATACAATATACGAACGAAAAAATAATTCGTATTGATTAGTACCTGAATATACTATATATTTATTCAAATCTAGAGTATTCGTATGCCATAGAAATAGAATTGGTTGAAGTTGATAAAAAAAAGTAAAGAACCCCAAGGGTTTCCATTTCTATTTTTGTCTATTTTTGTCATGGTGCATTTATTTTTTATTAAAAATAAAATATATTGAAATGAAAAGTTTTCGAACTCAACCTTTACCAATTAAAAACTTTAATCTCTTTTTATATTAATTAATCAAGTTCGAAGAAAAAGTACACCTAATTCAAATTTGAGAATTTGAATGAGACTATTAATATAATTTGTTGTAGCTAATCTAATCTGTTATTTTAATGGTTCCATATCTTGATAAAAGCCACTTTTTTAGTAATTCTTTTTTTTTTTATTCTATGTTATATAAAGTAAAGTGCAGGATATCCTAACCTTTCCTAGAAACATAAATAATCTATTCATTGGAATAGAAATATTTGGAAAAGAAGAGAATCAATCAGTTACACAATGAATTAGTTACTGATTCCGAATAAACTAACTAAAATAACCAGTTCTTATCTTAGTTTCTTGGGTGAAATTACTTGACCGCAGTAGATCCTATGATTCATATCATAATCGATTCCTATTTGTGGTGGAATTCTTTATCCTTGCTCTATAGATATAAATTTTCGTAATATAGAATTTTCATTTTATGCCTCTTCATAAATCATAAATATCTTATTTAATAATTAAGTATTTACCTTTCAGTAGTAAGTTCAGTAGTAAGTTCAGTAGTAAGTACGAATTTTGTCATATCATTTTTCCAATTGTAACTTCTTGATCTGAATATTTGAAGTATTGGATAACAATTCAAAGTAATTAGAAAATTTGAGTTCTTGTATATTTTGATTTTTTTTTATTGACTCCTTTCAATCTCAAAAGAGAGAATAACCATAACCGGTGAATCGGAAACAAGTAATTAAGAATAAATAAGAATATAAAGGTTTTTTTTATGGAACATACATATCAATATGCATGGATCATACCTTTCCTTCCACTTCCAATTCCTATGTTACTAGGAGTAGGACTTCTCCTTTTTCCAACAGCAACAAAAAATCTTCGGCGTATATGGTCTTTTACTAGTGTTTTTTTGTTAAGTATAGTTATGATTTTTTCG